TAGTCTACTTCCCTTCGAATGAGGAATCCTTTTATTAATTTATTAATAGTATTTTTATTAATTTATTAATATTATAAAGAATACCTTAGAACCCATAAGGGATTTACTTGTCTATATATTGTTCCATCTGATCTTTTAGGCCCCTACTTCACCTCGACGGTTATGTCATGTTAAAGCCTATATGCGATGCATAGACCCCCGCAACCATGCCATATTTGTTTACTTGAACAGAAACAGAATTTCTTTATAAAATAAGCGGAATGGTTAATTCCGAGAAATACTTTTTTTAACGAGGTACAACTAGCAATTCCTTTTTCTATGTTACGGAATCGACCATAGATCAATTCCCCTTCTATATTGGAGTATTGAATACACCCACAATTCCGAGCTTCATGTTACTCCTACTAGGTACTAAGAGACATGTCAGAGCCGGGGCATCCCAATCGGATTGAACGGGATGACAGTTTCGCATTTCGAATCTGTAAAATCAGAATTTCGATCAAATCACACATCGCAGTATACAAGGCCTTCTAACTCTTTAAGAGGTTTATCTAAAAGATTCGCGATATAACTAGGAAGACGCTTCAAATACCACACATGAGTTACTGGACACGCGAGTTTAATGTATCCCATTTGATATCTTCGTACTCGAGAATCCACAAATTCGACTCCACATTGTTCACAAAATTTCGGGTCTTCTTTTTCATCTCCGATTACTCGATAATTTCCACAAGCACAAATTCCACTTTTTATGGGTCCAAAAATTCTTTCACAAAACAACCCATCTTTTTCCGGTTTATTGGTTTTGTAATGAAAAGTATAGGGTTTTGTTACCTCTCCAACAATCTCTCCATTAGGTAAAACTTTCTCGGCCCAAGTAATTATTTGTTGAGGAGAAACTAATCCAATTCGAAGTTGTTGATGTTTATATCGGTCGATCATAAAAGAAATTTTTGAATTCATTCCGATCAAGCTTCCTTCCTATTAATCTGGAAGTTCTTCTCAGATATAAGGAAATGGTTCAGTTCCAGAGCCAAAGATCGTAGTTCTCGAACTAGCAATCGAAAAGATTCAGGAGCATCCTCGGGGTTCGATATTGTCCCACCCATGATCGTAGTACCAAGTACTTCCTGACGAGCTCGAATATGATCCGATTTATAAGTAAGCATCTCTTGTAAAATATGAGCAACACCAAACCCCTCTAGAGCCCAAACTTCCATTTCTCCTACCCGTTGTCCCCCTTGCTTGGCCCTTCCTCTAAGGGGTTGTTGTGTAACAAGTGCGTAATGTCCACTAGAACGTCCATGAATTTTATCATCAACTTGATGAATTAATTTCAGAATATAGGACTTTCCTATTATAACAGGTTGTTCAAAAGGATCCCCCGTTCTTCCATCAAAGATTCTGCTTTTTCCTGGATACTCGGGTTCAAATACCCATGGATTCGCGGTTTGCTTACTGGCTTGATATAATTCAGAAAACACTAGTTTTCTCGAAGCCTCTTGCTCATATCTCTCGTCAAAGGGTGATATTCGATAATGCCTGTCTAGCAGATTACCTGCTAACCCGAGCGAGCATTCAAATATCTGTCCGACATTCATTCGTGAAGGTACTCCTAATGGGTTGAAGACCATATCAACGGGTGTTCCATCTTGCAAATAAGGCATATCTTGTCTAGGCAAAATTTTTGAAATGATACCCTTATTCCCATGTCTTCCAGCTACTTTATCCCCTACTTTTATTTCACGTTTCTGTGAAATATATACACGAATAGTTTCTGGATTATAACTGGAACCCCCTTTTTTCTGAATCCATCTCACATCAATAACTCGGCCTCTGCTGCCTATAGGTAGTTTTAGACAAGTTTCTTTTGCCGTGGATACCTGAATACCGAGTATGGCCCGTAATAATCTATCTTCCGGGGCATATGACGATTCTTTGGCTATCTGTGGCGTTAATTTACCTACTAAAATATCACCCGTTTCTACCCACGACCCCAGCATCACAATTCCATTTCTGTCTAAATTGCGAAGTAAGTGGGCTTCTAAATGTGGTATTTCATTAGTGATCCTTTCAGGACCTTGGCTTGTCACATGAGTCTGAATTTCATATTTCCGTATGTGAAAAGAAGTATAAATATCTCTATATACCAGACGTTCGTTAATAAGTACCGCATCTTCAAAATTGTACCCCTCCCACGGCATATAAGCTACTAATACATTTTTTCCCAAAGCGAGCTCGCCACCAACTGTAGCGGCACCATCCGCTAAAATTTGTCCCTTTTTAATACATTTACCCCGTGGAACCTGAGGTTTTTGATGCATACAAGTATTTTTATTGGAACGTTGATACATAACCAATGGAATGCTTAGAGTGTCCCCATTACCTGATAACATGATCTTGTCAGTATCGGTATAAATGATCTTTCCCTCGTGTTCGGCTATAGCGGAAACCCCCGAATCGAGAGCCACTTGGCGTTCCAACCCCGTTCCAACAATAC